ACCTTTCCTTTGATTAATAATAAGAAAATTAGAACTCCATAGATTTCTGGATTCCCTTATTATTCCCTAATCTCAAAAAGAGATAAAAAAATGGGCGATTATGTGATTAGTTGGTATACAAAATAGAATCTAGAATTCGGTTGAATCAAAATAATTTATTTTATTAAAGTTCTATTTCTGTCAGAGGGCAATATGAATGTTCTATCATCTTCCATCACCACACTAAAAGTCTTATACGATATATCCGGTGTGGAAGTAGGCCAACATCTCTATTGGCAAATAGGGGGGTTACAAGTCCATGCCCAAGTACTTATTACTTCTTGGGTTGTAATTGCTATCTTATTAGGTTCTGCCACTCTAGCTGTTCGGAATCCACAAACCATTCCGACTGATGGTCAGAATTTCTTCGAATATGTTCTTGAATTCATTCGCGACGTGAGCAAAACTCAGATTGGAGAAGAATACGTTACTTGGGTTCCCTTTATTGGAACGCTCTTTCTATTTATATTTGTTTCTAATTGGTCAGGGGCTCTTTTACCTTGGAAAATCATAGAGTTACCTCATGGGGAGTTAGCCGCACCCACAAATGATATAAATACTACGGTTGCTTTAGCTTTACTCACGTCATTGGCATATTTTTATGCGGGTCTTAGTAAAAAAGGATTAGGTTATTTCGGTAAATACATTCAACCAACCCCAATCCTTTTACCCATTAACATCTTAGAAGATTTCACAAAACCTTTATCACTTAGTTTTAGACTTTTCGGGAATATATTAGCTGATGAATTAGTAGTTGTTGTTCTTGTTTCTTTAGTACCTTTAGTAGTTCCTATACCGGTTATGTTTCTTGGATTATTTACAAGTGGTATTCAAGCTCTTATTTTTGCAACTTTAGCTGCGGCTTATATAGGAGAATCTATGGAGGGTCATCATTGACTAGTTTTGAACTATGTTTTTGCTTAGCTTAGCCCAAGTCAATGTATGCCTGTCTCAAGATACTATACTTAAGAAAAATAAACATCCAAAGTATGGTATATTACGAGCTAGAATCTAGAGTAATAGCAAATAAAGATAAAAGGGCCAAACCAGAAAAATGGGAAAAAGATCTTTTTCCCATTTTTCTGGTTTGGCCCTTTTATCTTTACCTTACTCAATTAATATTCTAGATTGTTCAGCCAATTTCAATAGTAAATCTAAATATTAATGATATTAATGATTTCGATGTTGTATCCCATGTGCTGAGAACTAAAAGGGAAAAAAAGGTTTACAAAAACTTAGAGTCCTAAAAAAGTTTTTGTTAGGAGAGGGGTTCAATTAGATATATGGAATCTAATGGCTCTAAGCGAACTTTTGTGGATGTTTCAAAGCAAATTTATAGAATCTGATTGAATCTAAGATACGAATCGTTGGTTTACATTATGTAACAAAGGCATGTATATGTGATAATTGACTAGTTATATATGAACTCGAGATATATATAATTTGCCCTACTCCGGACCTGGCTTTCAAATAGAAGTCTTTTCCTTTAGTCTGGTCTATGGCTGTGAATTGAATGAATAAGAATAAGGAGATTAAATTGAAATAAAGACAAATAACGACGAACTCAAAGAATGATTCGGAATAGTTAAGTCCTAATTCTTGGTTGTATCATTAACCATTTTTTTTTTTATTTTTTGCGAGGAACTTCTCATGAATCCATTGATTTCTGCCGCTTCCGTTATTGCTGCTGGATTGGCCGTAGGGCTTGCTTCTATTGGACCTGGAGTTGGTCAAGGTACTGCTGCGGGTCAAGCTGTAGAAGGTATTGCGAGACAGCCCGAGGCGGAGGGAAAAATACGAGGTACTTTATTACTTAGTTTAGCTTTTATGGAAGCTTTAACAATTTATGGGCTGGTTGTAGCATTAGCGCTTTTATTTGCGAATCCTTTTGTTTAGTTTAACCAAAAAATACTCAAAGTATTTTTTAACTTTTTATTGCCACTTGCCCTTTAAAATTATAGCAAGATTTCACTCCTACAATTCTTCGTTGAGACAATAACTCTGGGAAGGACTGATGTGAGATTTGAGATATAGCCTGATACCTAATTATAACCTAATTCTAATTAAGTATCATTCTTATTGGGAATTTCAATTGCAAAAAAAAAAAGAGGGCGGGACGTGATACAAAAAGAACTCTGTTCTATTTTTTTAGTCTATCTATAAGGGGAGATCATATGAAAAATGTAACTGATTCTTTCCTTTCCTTGGGTCACTGGCCATCCGCCGGGAGTTTAAGATTTAATACCGATATTTTAGCAACAAATCTAATAAATCTAAGTGTAGTACTCGGTGTATTGATCTTTTTTGGAAAGGGAGTGTGTGCGAGTTGTTTATTTCAAAAATAGACTGGATCCAACCAGATGCACTTTGTTCGTTTTTGTTCGTTAGAACTAAGAAAGAAAGGTGCATAATCCCGCGAATTACTTCTGAATAAATTAATAAATTATATGTAAGAACTATA